TTTCGTTTGCTGGGAAGTCATTACTAAACTAATGGTTCCCGCCTGAAGGGGTGATTGAAGCTAGACTATAAAAATTATAAATTCTGTATACATGGACCCCCCCTTTTTCACCTTCTTTTCAACTGCCAGTGCCAGATCTTATGAATTCGGGTCAATTGAATCTCAACTGTTCCTATTTTGTCTCTTGAAGAAGTAAATGAGTTATATTGAGTTCTATTCTATTAGAATAGAAATATGTTAGAATAGAAATATGTGTTTTTCATATTTTAAATTGTTAAATGTAATTTAATATTGTTTAATATTTTAATATTGTTTAATATATATATATATATATTATGTTAATGTTATCATATGTGTTTTTTTTTTTATTCCTTACTTGACAACAGTAAGATACTTGACAACAGTAAGAAATTAAGTAATAAACTGAGAAAAAGAAAAAAAGAATAATAAAAAAAAAAGAAGAATAAAAAAGAAATATTAAATTAAATAATAATAAATGGGACTTCGATCATAGGAATGATAATGGAAATTTCTCTTGTTGTTGTTGCTTCAATAACAAGTATTTTTTTTTGATATAAATTCCAAATTAAATCGTTTGATCTATGAAGGATTCATTGGAATAAAAGAATAAATGTCCCGGCCAGTACTTAAGCGGATCAGGCCGGGAGAATAAACCTTTCGTATAAAATCAAAGAACTAAGATATTCTTTCTATTGAGGAGATCCATTTTATTTTGAGTCATTATCTATATTGAATTCCTGATCAATTGCTTTTTCTATCTTTTTCTTATTTTTCTTATATTTATTATTTTTCTTATACATATTTTCTTATACATAATAATATATTTATACTATAATATATTTATATATATATTTTTTTATTTAGTATAAATATATACCTTTCTTTTTATTTTATTTAAATTATTTTATTTAAATATTAAATACTTATATTAAATACTTGGTTAAAGTTTAAATTTAAATAACTAGTTAAATAATTTCTATTATTTATTAGAATATTTTAGAATATTTCTAATTTCTATTTTAATAATATAATAATAAATTCTATTATTAAAATAGAATAATTTAATAAAATAAATAATAATAATTAAATAATAATTATTAAATAATAATTATAAAATTAAATAAGATTAAATAAAAATAAATAAATAAAATGAAAAAATAAAATGAAAAAATAAAATAAAGAAAAAAATAAAATAAAGAAAAGAAGGTGGATTTTTATCAATCTTTATTTCACGTGTTACATCACATAACAAATTTTCAATTTGGAATTAGGAGAGATGGCTGAGTGGACTAAAGCGGCGGATTGCTAATCCGTTGTACGAATTATTTGTACCGGGGGTTCGAATCCCTCTCTTTCCGCTTTCTCTGATCACTTGGGATTTTCGAATTCGAAAAGATTCTCATCCCTTGATTTTATCATAGTTAAATGTATGAAACAAATAAGATTATTAAGAATTAATTTAGAAAAAAGCAAAAAAACTAGAAATTTGTTATTCCTCACGTCCAGGATTGCGTCCTGGATCATTAGATAAGAATCCAAAGATAAAAAGGGAAACAAAGAATATCACTACTGTGTAAACAAAGAGTTTGAGAGTAAGCATTACACAATCTCCAAGATCATTTTTTTTTTTTTGAAAGAGGGGAATAGATTACCTATTTTTTACCACATATACCATTTTATTTGTTTTGACACCCCGAAAAATGAAAAAGAAAATGAAGTCTTTTCTTGAAAAGTCATTTTATTTTAACGAATTTATTTGTAATAAGATTTTTATTCATTCGTTACCCGAAATTTCTTGTCATATCAATAATTAGATATTGTGGAGTACCTAATAGTCCATACTCACTGGAAGGTCAGAACGGGGAAAAGGCTGATCCTAATTCATCGCTGCGGTTATTCATTCAATATACAAGAATTTAGATTTTTGAATCGAGGGTTCGTAATGTAAGACTTATCTGATCTTATCAATTTTTAGAATTTTTTTATCGAATACAGCATCAATTTAGCAAAGTATTAAAGATTTCATCGAAAACTTACAGCGGCTTGCCAAACAAAGGCTAAGAGAAAAAAGAGTACAGGTATGACAGGCATAACATCTACGATTGGATTGAAAATGGCATAAGCTTCGGGCAATTTGGCGAAGAAAAAACTACTCGAATAAAGGACAGAATTAAGACAGATACCGATTAAACTAAAGATATTAAGCATAACAAGCATTTCGTTCTTGTGGATTAGATAATTTTGAGTTATTTTTATAAGGGAAAAATGAAAAAGGCAGATCAAGAAATCCTCCTTTTTCTTCGGTTCGGACTCTCCCAAATAAAAAATCCCTCCCCCCATTATCATTCTAAAATGAGAATATAAGGAATTCAACTTTCATACAATATCTTAATTGAATTCTATGTAATGATCAATGAATTTTTTTGATTCTATATCTGCATGTCTTGAACCCTAGCAACAAAATATCCCATATGTTTTTATGTATTTGGGTTGGGATTGACGAATAACCAATACCCATATTAGTGTTGATTAGTATCGAATAGAAATAAAAATGGGGCGTGGCCAAGCGGTAAGGCAGCGGGTTTTGGTCCCGTTATTCGGAGGTTCGAATCCTTCCGTCCCAGATCGTCTTTCATGAAACGAAAGATGGGATCACACTGCATTCCACATAAAACAAGAATTTGTTAAAGGGAAAAATCCATTCTTATTAATTTTCAGAATGGTTCTAAGAATCATATCTGAGAATTCGTTTGGTTTCTCACAAACGGAATCAAGTGTCAAATGTGGGTAAAATTAAATATCTTTATTTTCATTCAAAAAAGGGATTTTTGGTCTATTATATCATAAACATTCAGGATATGCTCGTACTACTCATATTAATTTCATATTCATTTTGAAGTTAGTTCCTTAGAGAAACTTTATGTCCCATATCTAATACCTATGAAATGGGAATTATCACATGATGCATTCTGAATCACAATGTGAGAGAAAGACCTCTCTATTCCCTTTCCCCAAACCTAAAGTCAATAAAAAGAAAATAAATGGTATCCCGCCCAATTCCACATAGAATGTAGAGATTAAAGAGTGGGGAGTTTTGAATTTCATCACAGGTCTTAAAACTTCTAATTAAAGTTGGGTTGGCGCGGAAAAAAAAATAGGAAAAACAGATTGATCTGGACCTTATTTTTTTGTATCTTAGATATTAGCTGGTTCAAATGAACCATTGTAAATCAATGTAATGTAGTGATTGGGGAGAAATTCGTATATTCCATCTACTTGACTTTAGAATTGATCGAAAAATTCTTGAAGAAGTAAAACAAAATCTGTATAAAAAACAAGGCCTATGCCTATATGATATATATTATGTATTTTTATTGTATTGTTGTATTTCAGTAACAAGGGCTTTTCGGTTAAGTGAAAAGGATCTGTGATTTTTTAAATATCTATAATTAGAATTACCCCGGCTAAGGTAAGAACTCTTAGTTGTATATGATGGATCCGAAAAGATCATACTTCTCTGATTCTTGATTCAGATTTTCTCTTTCAGATGAAAGAAAGAATAACAATAACGTAAGGAACTCCATTTTACCTTACACGAGATCGTTTTTTTTTTTTTTTTACTTCATTTTTTTTTTCTTGATTGGTACCGGAATTGGTACTGGAAGAAGTATGAGAAATCAATATTATCAAAATTTCGACTTTTTCGGGTCATTGGAATAGCTTATTTGGTTACTAATTGATTTGATTTCGGGATTGGAAATCATTAGTATTCTACTATAGAAACAGAAACCTCTTTTGGAGGTTTATAGTTTATTTGTTCGAGAAAACTGGATCCTTCATGATTGATCGTCTCGAACAATCTGTTGAAGATGTAAATAATAAGTCTTAAGCAAACTCGTTTATTCGTCTTATTTATAAATATAAATAAATATTTTCATTCATATGATAGAATATGGGGTTAAATTAAATAAATTCGATCCTTGCTGACCCTTATCCGGATAAATACTTATTTATCCGTAGATAGAAAGTATGGACTATTATATACCGGTTGAACCAATGACTATTCATGATTTTATATTGAATCAATTCCATACCGCTTTGAAATTTCAATTAGAGGAATGTTATGGTAAAACTTCGTTTGAAACGATGTGGTAGAAAGCAACGTGCGACTTGAAGGACATGATCGGCTGTGGATTTTTACATCCGCCATCTTCTATAGTAATGAAGATGCTCTTGGCTCGACATAGTTTGTTCTGCCCGGAACCTAATTTGTGTTGGGTTATAAGTAAATAGTACATTATGAAGCTCGAGAAGAAAGGATTGATTCATTTTTCAAGGGAAAGAATCTAGGGTTAGTGAAAATCAATAAGTTAGACCAACTTTGTAAGTATATCCTCACTATATATAAATTCTAAATTGAAAGGTTCAAATTCAGAACAAGTTTGAAAAGTCCAATTTTTCGAAATTGGTAAAACTATTTCGATGAAAAGTGTATCACAAGGGAATCAATCGTTCGTATTCTATTTATATAGAAAGAAATAACAAAAAAGGTATGTTGCTGCCATTTTGAAAGGAATAAGGATCCCCGAGGTAATGTCTAAACCCAACGATTTCACAAAGCAAAGATAAAGGATTCCGAAACAAGGAAACACTATTTTCAATTGTCTCAACAATTGGATCAGACTGAGGAATAAAAATAGATTCGAAATGAGACAAACAAAAGAGTTTAGAGACGGCTCAATAAATGTCTAAGGATTTTCTTGTCAGAATTACCCAACTTGAGTTATGAGTATGAATGAGATTTCTTCCTTTTTCTGTAAGGAAGAAGAAAAAAGTACTCAATTCAAATCATAGTAAAATTCATGATTTTATGGATCTACTTGCTATTATATACAGAAATTAGAATCATTTTTCTCGAGCCGTATGAGGAAAAAACCTCCTATACGTTTCTAGGGGGGGCGTTGTTTATTTACATCTATCCCAATGAGCCATCTATCGAATCGTTGCAATTGATGTTCGATCCCGAAGAGAAGGAAGAGATCTTCGAAAAGTAGGTTTTTACGATCCGATAAAGAATCAAACTTATTTAAACGTTCCTGCTATTCTATATTTCCTTGAAAAAGGTGCTCAACCTACGGGAACTGTTTATGATATTTTAAGGAAGGCAGAATTCTTTAAAGAAAGAACTTCGAGTTAATTAAAGTCAAAAACCAAATTTATAAATAAATAAAATAAAGTAGGGAAGGGTAACTAGTATCTATCCTTGTGTAATTATTTATATTTACACACCATTTGCCTTTTTCTTGCTTTATTCATATTTTGGTGGGGGAATTCAATTTAACAACAAACAAGGGGTTAAGCTTGCTTATCGTACTTTTATTGATTGAATAAACCGGGGATTTTTTCTTTACCTTTTCCTTAATTTTTCCATTTCAATTTCTTATTTATGTTTATGTTGTGCCAATCCAACACAAGTCTTTATTTTATTTACTTGATTTATTTTCTCAACATTGCATTTATATTGACAATGGTGTATCGAACAAATATAATTCGATCGTAGATAAATAGGGCTGTTTATCCCCACCCCATATTAGTTTTTTTTTGTTTCCTTCACTCAAATGATGGGTTTGCCTTGCTGCATTTACTCTCATACAAGATGTATTTTCTTAAGTAAAATCCAAAAAGAATTTGATAAAAAATGGGTGGTCTGTCATAATTTTTACATTTCGATTGGGAATATTTTTAATCCGATCTGCTCATTTTGGTATTTTGTGTTTATAATTGATCAGAAAATCTTTCTTTTCAATGTGTTGCTAGTTCAATGTTTTGATAGGGTCGTGCAGTGCAATTCAATTGATTTTTGTATTTCGATCGTATCTACATATCCTATTTATCCGGGTTGCTAACTCAACGGTAGAGTACTCGGCTTTTAAGTGCGACTATGATCTTTTACACATTTGGATGAAGCAACGAATTCGTCCAGACTATTGGTATAGTCTATAAGACCACGACTGATCCTCAAGGGTAATGAATGGAAAAAACAGCATGTCGTAATAAAATCAATTTCTTATTTTATTAATTTATTATTTTATTGGATTTTCGATTTTATTAATTTATTTAATTTGAAATGAAAGTCAAAGTTAAAAAGTTAAAGTAGAACTTTGAGTTTATCCTTACCGGATCGTTACAGTTCCAAAAGATTGTTTTGATTTTTGGAAGGGGACAAATACAGTTGGGTCTAGTGAATAAATGGATAGAGCTCTATGGCTCCAATTCTGGTAAAATAAAAAGCAACGAGCTTATGTTCTTAATTGGAATGATTACCCGATCTAATTAGACGTTAAAAATGAATTAGTGCCTAATGCGGGAAAGAGTGGGTTCTCCTGTGAGTGAACCATTGATTTTTTCTTTTTTTTTTTCAGAATCCTAATTATTCTTTATTATGGATTGTAGGCGGATGTGTAGAAGAAACAGTATATTGATAAAGAGAATTTATTCCAAAGTCAAAAGAGCAATTGGGTTGCAAAAATAAAGGATTTTTTCTCCTGTTGTAATTATAACGAACATAAACCAATTGGATAGAAAAGGAAGGTAAAAAGATCTGTTGATTGGACTCCCCGTTTCGTTTCCGGGGTATATATTTTTTTCTTACTATATTATATATATAATACAATACATAATACCCTGTTCTGACCATATTGTACTATGTATGTATCATTTGATAAACCAAGAAAAACCTCCTGCCTCTGGCTCAAGTAGAAATGTAAATGGAAGAATTACAAGGATATTTAGAAAAAGATAGATCTCGGCAACAACACTTCCTATATCCGCTTCTTTTTCAGGAGTATATTTACGCGTTTGCTCATGATCATGGTTTAAATGATTCGATTTTTTACGAACCCGTGGAAATTATTGGTTATGACAATAAATCTAGTTCAGTACTTGTGAAACGTTTAATTATTCGAATGTATCAACAGAATTATTTGATTAATTCGGTTAATTATTCTAATCAAAATTCTAATCAAAATCGATTCGTTGGGCACAACACTTATTTTTATTCTCATTTTTTTTCTCAGATGATATCAGAAGGTTTTGCGGTCATTGTGGAAATTCCATTCTCGCTGCGATTAGTATCTTTTCCCGAAGAAAAAGAAATACCAAAATGTCAGAATTTACGATCTATTCATTCAATATTTCCCTTTTTAGAGGACAAATTATCACATTTAAATTATGTGTCAGATATACTAATACCCTATCCTATCCATTTGGAAATCTTGGTTCAAATCCTTCAATGCCGGATCCAAGATGTTCCATCTTTGCATTTATTGCGATTCTTTCTCCACGAATATCATAATTGGAATAGTCTCATTACTCCGAAGAAATCAATTTACGTTTTTTCAAAAGAAAATAAAAGACTATTTTGGTTCCTATATAATTCTTATGTATCTGAATGCGAATTTGTATTCGTTTTTCTTCGTA